GTCAATTCAAGTCAGCGTTGTCAATTTATCCAGAACTTCTCTCTTTTCCTCGGTGAAACAAGAATCCGTTTTGCTCAAACCAAAGCACTTAGTTTAGCCTTTGTTTCCTCTGTGCCCTGTCTTCTTTAAAGATTCATCCAATGGAATCCCGACTCCCTTTCTTTTTGATTTCCATTCTATTTAGAATTAGAAATTAGAACCTAATTAAGATAGGATGACTAATGTATGCAGCCTAATGAGGAGTAATACTATAAAAATAAAGAACTCTATTTCAGAACTATGAGACAGAATATTCTGTTTTCTTATTTACTCTTTCTTTATTTTTGGATTTTATTTCGATTTTTCTATTTTATTTAAAGTAGATCGATTTAGATAATGTATATATAAGCAAAGTAATATACTTCAAACAAAGTAGGAATTCGCAAGATGGAGAAAATCATTGCAGTTATTATAGGGAAGTCTAGGGACTTAGAGCATATCCTATTTGAAGGAGGATGGAATTCAAATCAGGTAAGGGATCCTTCCTTCTATTGATTTGATAGAAATTCGTTTTTCTTTTCCTGTCTCTAAGATTTTCGATGAATGAGCCTGTGGTAATGCTTTTATCTCTATTCTATGGCGCAAGCGACCGTCCAGTCTATAAACAAGTACTAATGAGGAAATGAAAACTATACTAAAGGAAACATAGGATCTCTATCCTAAAATCTAAAAAAAGGACATATTAGGGCTATACGGATTCGAACCGTAGACCTTCTCGGTAAAACAGATCAAACGGATTATTATCGAAATGATTCGAACTGTTTCAAAGACCCAACATGCATTTTTTTGCATTGGGCTCTTTCATCAACTGATGTAAAGATCAGTTAGTCCACCATAGTTTTTCTTTACGGAAAGATAATGAGATGGCTCCCTGTGCTCTGATTGATTATTTGTATTATGATCTATCTAGGAGCAATACCAAAGTGTTTCAAAGGAGGATTACCTTGACTTAGGTCTGCCTCCGGCCTAAATTAAATCAACCTAAGTGAAATGGAGTCTCTATCGTTCCGCTGCAAGAGTTGACTATGAGACTTCATACACCTTAAAGTTCATAGAACGAAAAGAATTTTTTTGGAGGCCCTTATCCTCATTACGCCTAGCATTTAGTGGGCTGGATATTTACCTTATCAACTAGCAAATCAATAAGGGTTCTATTTGATTAGGCACCTGAATTGGCACCTGAATCGGACTGAACCGACTGTTTGTCAGGCTACTGTTCTCCTATTCTCTCGAATCCATGAAGTAAGACATTGATTTTGCAATAAGATCAATTATGTTCATTGCATAATAAGCTCCCTTGAAAAGCATTGGCGCACGTGTAAGCGAGTTGCTCTACCGAACTGAGCTATAGCCCTTGTCAGAGATATCTTAACATATAGATAATTTCTTGTCAAGATGAATATTCTCTAATGCCAGAGGATATCCCTTTGATCTGTTTACTATATAACATACCAATAACGGAGCAGTATTGCTTATAAAAAAGATTCGATCTATAATCGATCGAAGTAATGGGTCTTCCTTTGTGGTGATAAATTGCCTACTTAACTCAGTGGTTAGAGTATTGCTTTCATACGGCGGGAGTCATTGGTTCAAATCCAATAGTAGGTAGGTAGGTAGAAAAATTACTAGATAGCATTGGACTTACTTCGCTTCGCTATCTAATAACTTTTTCTACCCCTCTTCCCTTTTTCTTTGTATCAACTAAACCATTGGATTGTATTCAATTGGATGGGGGAATCCAATTGATAGCCTCGACTCGTATCCTAGCTCGTCTGAGAGCTAGCTTCGCTTCAACCAACTCTTTCGTACCCTCAGCTCTACTCAAGTTAGCTTCGGCTATTTCAAGTGCCTGTTGAGCTTCTTCCGGATCAATGTCACTACCCAGTTCCGCATCATTTCCTAAAATGATGATCTCATTATTAACTATTCTCGCAAAACCGCTCCACAGAACCGCCGTTAACCATTGGTCGTTGAGGAGGCGTATTCTCAAAGGACCCATATCTACAGCTGTGTTAATGGGGGCGTGGTTTGGTAATACGCCAATTTGGCCACTATTAGTAGATAAAATGATTTCTTTCACTTCACAATCCCAAATAATTCGCTTAGGAGTTAGTACATAAAGATTTAATTTCATTTCTTCAATTTGTTCTCCTCTTCTAAGTTTATAGCTTTCGTGCTAGCTTCATCGATGTTACCCACCAAATAAAAAGCTTGTTCGGGTAGGCCGTCTAATTCTCCGGAAAGGATTAGTTGAAATCCCCTAATTGTTTCTGCAAGACCAACATACTTTCCTGCAGAACCGGTAAAAACTTCTGCCACAAAGAACGGTTGTGATAAGAAACGTTCAATTTTTCGTGCTCTTGCTACAGTTAAACGATCCTCCTCTGATAATTCATCCAACCCAAGAATTGCGATAATGTCCTGAAGTTCTTTGTAACGTTGTAAAGTTTCCTTAACTCTTTGCGCAGTTTCATAATGTTCGTTGCCAACGATCCGAGGCTGTAACATAGTTGAGGTTGAATCTAAAGGATCTACTGCTGGATAAATACCCTTGGAAGCTAATCCTCTGGAAAGTACGGTAGTAGCATCCAAATGTGCAAATGTTGTGGCAGGAGCAGGGTCGGTCAAATCGTCCGCAGGTACATAAACTGCTTGGATCGAAGTTATGGATCCCTTTTTTGTAGAAGCAATTCTTTCTTGCAAAGAACCCATTTCTGTACTAAGAGTAGGTTGATAACCCACTGCGGAGGGCATTCTCCCTAATAAGGCGGATACCTCCGATCCTGCTTGAACAAAACGAAAGATATTATCGATGAATAGAAGCACGTCTTGCTTATTAACATCTCGGAAATATTCTGCCATAGTTAGGGCAGTTAAACCAACTCTCATACGAGCTCCCGGCGGTTCATTCATTTGACCATAGACTAGAGCTACCTTTGATTCCTCAAAATTTTTTTCATTAATTACTCCGGATTCCTTCATTTCCATATAAAGATCATTTCCTTCACGAGTCCGTTCCCCTACTCCGCCAAATACGGATACGCCTCCATGAGCTTTAGCAATGTTGTTGATTAATTCCATGATGAGTACTGTTTTACCTACTCCAGCCCCCCCAAATAGTCCTATTTTTCCTCCACGTCGATAAGGAGCTAAAAGATCGACCACCTTAATACCTGTTTCAAAGATGGATAATTTCGTATCTAGCTCGATAAAGGCAGGCGCAGATCTATGAATAGGGAATGTTGCATCAATATCTACAGGACCCAAATTGTCAATAGGTTCCCCAAGAACGTTGAAAATTCGTCCGAGAGTAGCTCCACCGACTGGAACACTGAGAGGAGCTCCCGTGTCAATCACTTCCAATCCTCTCATCAACCCGTCTGTAGCACTCATAGCTACAGCTCTAACTCGATTATTTCCTAATAATTGTTGTACCTCACAAGTCACATTAATTTGCTTACCGGCAGTGTCTCTACTCTTGACTACCAAAGCGTTATAAATATAAGGTAACTTGCCCGGGGGAAAAGTGATATCCAGCACGGGTCCAATAATTTGATCGATACGCCCTGTGCTTTTTTCTTCAATTGTGGAAACCCCGGGACGAGAAGTAGTAGGATTGGTTCTCATAATTATCACATAATTTTCAAAAAAACAAGGAATTTGTCGAATTTTTTCTTGTTGAATAATGCCAAATCAAATCCAAAAAAATAGCCAAAAATCCAAAAGTCAAAAGGAAATGAATTAGTTAATTCAATAAGAGAGAAAGGGGGACGAGGACTTGATTTCGTTGCCCAAGCGAATCCCATTCAATCGTTTACTCATGGAATGAGTCCGTTGGAAAGTTCAATCAATCTTTTTTTTCATATACATTTCGCCTTTTGTGGAGGATCTGTCCCTACTCTACTTTCCTATCTAGGACTTCGATATACAAAATATATACTACTGTGAAGCATAGATTGCTGTCAACAGAGAATTTTCTTAGTATTTAGGTATTTACATTCAAAATAAGAAAGGGGCCTATTAAGAACTTGTAAAATAAGGATTAGGGATTGATTTGGGTTGCGCTATATCTATCAAAGAGTATACAATAATGATGGATTTGGTGAATCAAATCCATGGTTTAATAACGAACCATGTTAACTTACCATAACAACAACTCAATTCCTATCGAATTCCTATAGTAGAATTCCTATAGGATAGAACATACACAGGGTGTACGCCTTATATATGAATGAAACATATTCATTAACTTAAGCATGCCCTCCATTTTCTTTAATGAGTTGATATTAATTGAATACCCTTTTTGTTTTAAAAGATTTTTGCAAAGGTTTCATTTACGCCTAATCCATATCGAGTAGACCCTGTCGTTGTGAGAATTCTTAATTCATGAGTTGTAGGGAGGGACTTATGTCACCACAAACAGAAACTAAAGCAAGTGTTGGATTTAAAGCTGGTGTTAAGGATTATAAATTGACTTATTACACCCCGGAGTATGAAACCAAGGATACTGATATCTTGGCAGCATTCCGAGTAACTCCTCAGCCCGGGGTTCCGCCCGAAGAAGCAGGGGCTGCAGTAGCTGCCGAATCTTCTACTGGTACATGGACAACTGTTTGGACTGATGGACTTACCAGTCTTGATCGTTACAAAGGGCGATGCTATCACATTGAGCCCGTTGTTGGGGAGGAAAATCAATATATCGCTTATGTAGCTTATCCATTAGACCTATTTGAAGAGGGTTCTGTTACTAACATGTTTACTTCCATTGTGGGTAACGTATTTGGTTTCAAAGCCCTACGCGCTCTACGTCTGGAGGATCTGCGAATTCCCCCTACTTATTCAAAAACTTTCCAAGGTCCGCCTCATGGTATCCAAGTTGAAAGGGATAAGTTGAACAAGTACGGCCGTCCTTTATTGGGATGTACTATTAAACCAAAATTGGGATTATCCGCAAAAAATTACGGTAGAGCGTGTTATGAGTGTCTACGCGGTGGACTTGATTTTACCAAAGATGATGAAAACGTAAACTCACAACCATTTATGCGCTGGAGGGACCGTTTTGTCTTTTGTGCCGAAGCAATTTATAAATCACAGGCCGAAACCGGTGAAATCAAGGGGCATTACTTGAATGCGACTGCAGGTACATGCGAAGATATGATGAAGAGAGCTATATTTGCGAGGGAATTAGGGGTTCCTATTGTAATGCATGACTACTTAACTGGGGGATTCACCGCAAATACTACTTTGGCTCATTATTGCCGCGACAATGGCCTACTTCTTCACATTCACCGGGCAATGCATGCAGTTATTGATAGACAGAAAAATCATGGTATGCATTTTCGTGTATTAGCTAAAGCATTGCGTATGTCTGGGGGAGATCATATCCACGCCGGTACAGTAGTAGGTAAGTTAGAAGGGGAACGCGAAATGACTTTAGGTTTTGTTGATTTATTGCGCGATGATTTTATTGAAAAAGATCGTGCTCGCGGTATCTTTTTCACTCAGGACTGGGTATCTATGCCAGGTGTTATACCGGTGGCTTCAGGGGGTATTCATGTTTGGCATATGCCAGCTCTGACCGAAATCTTTGGAGATGATTCCGTATTACAATTTGGTGGAGGAACTTTAGGACATCCTTGGGGAAATGCACCTGGTGCAGTAGCTAATCGGGTGGCTTTAGAAGCTTGTGTACAAGCTCGTAACGAAGGGCGCGATCTTGCTCGTGAAGGTAATGAAATTATCCGAGCAGCTTGCAAATGGAGTCCTGAACTAGCCGCAGCTTGTGAAATATGGAAGGCGATCAAATTCGAGTTCGAGCCGGTAGATAAACTAGATAAGTAGATAAAACTAGATATAAAGAAGGTCTAAATAAAAAAGAAGCGAAATAGAAAGAGAAAAAAGCAGTTACGAAATGCAGTAATTCTTCTTTATTCTTCTAATTGATTGCAATTAAACTCGGCTCAATCTTAAAAAAAAGATTGAGCCGAATAAAAATAGATCTTGATACGATCATGAGACTTGACAAATCGAGATTCCTCTATTCTATATATTTAGAATATATAAAGGTATAATACAATAAATAAATACAAATATAGTATTATCATATGATAATGGAATCAAATACGCAGTATTTACAGAAAAAGTCTTTATTTATTGGGAAAGAATCAATGAAAAAAGATTAGGAATCGCAATGCTACTATACGCGTCCGGAGGAGTATTCGGAATAATATTCTTCTATAATCCATTCTTGTGTCTTGCGCGGGGTCTTACTAACAGGACTTCGCTGCACGGGACGGGTTTTCGTCGAAAAGCTAACTCCACCCGGCATTTTCATACCCTTTGGGTGGTATATCGCCTTAAAAAGTCTAAGGGGGTAGTATGAGATCTGTAGTAGGTAAGAGAATTTGCCCTTTGATTTTGATTGAGTATGCTATTTTTTCGCCTTTACCGCGCATTATGTATGAGCTTCTAGAGGATAGAGGAGCACGTATGCAGGAAGGAAATTACAGCTTAATAAAAAAGTATAAAAAAGCTTCAACTTTACGGCACTATCAATCAACTAAAAAGCCCTATGTATGAATCCTTACAAACGGTGGGATAGGATAAGAGCGAGTTTCGGTATACTGGGGTTGGGGGATATCCTTATTTCAAAACCTGACGCGCATCTTGCGTTTGTGGGGGTCCGAGAGTGGTTGAAGAAGTATTGCATGTGGAAGTAGGTAGACGAAACTGATTTAGGATTCGAAATGGGCGCATTCGACTAAAAGTCGTACTGAGACCTTTTAAAATTTAAAAGGGTATTCTGAAAGAGGTATTTCATTTTCACAATCGCTTTCTTTTGAATCCAATTTCAAGTTCGATTAGAAGGATAGAAAGGCCATGAGGACGGGAAAAGAAAAATCAAATCTTTTTAATCTCCTTTTTTGCAATTTTCTTATTATCCATTCCATTCATTTTTTTTTATAGAATACTTTAGTATTCTATAGTATTCTATAAAAAATCTTTATTTTGCAAACTAAAAAATACAATAGTCAATATTCCTTATAATAGATATACTTAATTATATTATAAGAATCTTAAGATATTTTTCGAATAGATAGAAATAGTAAATTTGAATTGAGACACCTATTCTATGACGGATTTTAACTTACCTTCTATTTTCGTGCCTTTAGTAGGCTTAGTATTTCCGGCAATTGCAATGGCTTCTTTATTTCTTTATGTGCAGAAAAATAAGATTGTCTAGAACCAATGGGGCCGAATTTTCTCAATGTATTTCCACGCAGGATCATAATACAGATATTTTTTAGTGTAAGTAATATAATATGGTAGGGTATGTGGCTCTTTCTACACACAAATGAAAAATGAAAAACGGCTATGGATGCGGATATAGGCTACGAGCATAAATGCATGCATATGCGGAGCCGGGTATAGCGAGTTTTATTTTAAGTGGATCAACAGATATTTTTTGAATAGAAAGTCAATGTATCTAACCAATTATTTCACAGGAGTACTAGTTACTGAAGGCGATTTCAGAATCAAAAAAAGTAAAGTCAAAATCATTTAGCTTATTCTCTCAATTTCAATCGACCGCTGCTGGATTTAGTATATCTAATATGAATTGGCGATCAGAACACATATGGATAGAACTTCTAAAAGGTTCTCGAAAAAGAGGTAATTTTTTCTGGGCCTGTATTCTTTTTCTAGGTTCACTAGGATTTTTATCGGTTGGGGCTTCCAGTTATCTTGGTAAGAATATGATATCTGTACTTCCATCTCAACAAATTCTTTTTTTTCCACAGGGGGTCGTGATGTCTTTCTACGGAATCGCGGGCCTATTCATTAGCTCCTACTTGTGGTGCACTATTTTGTGGAATGTAGGCAGTGGTTATGACCGATTCGATAGAAAAGAGGGAATAGTGTGCATTTTTCGTTGGGGATTCCCTGGAATAAAACGTCGCGTCTTCCTTCGATTCCTTATGCAGGATATCCAATCAATTAGAATTCAGGTTAAAGAGGGTCTTTATCCTCGTCGTATCCTTTATATGGAAATCCGGGGCCAGGGGGTCATTCCCTTGACTCGTACTGATGAGAAGTTTTTTACTCCACGAGAAATTGAACAAAAAGCTGCCGAATTGGCCTATTTCTTGCGCGTACCAATTGAAGTATTTTGAATACCGATTTAATTTTTTTGAAATGAATTGAATGAATTGGATTCGTTATTGTAAGGAGATTTTTGAGTATTTATCTAAAGAAAGGAACAAACGAGGATAAGAGAAAATTGCTTCTAATTTGTTTTGTCCAAGTGAGATATATGGCATAATATTCTTCCATTTTCATCCGAAAGGGCTTTTTTTTTATTCTATTTCTCTATTCCACTCCATCTAGATCTAAGAAAGAACCCAATGCAATGAAATTCCACTAGTATACAAAAAAGAGGAATAGATACAAGGTCTCAAACCTTGTTATAGAATTTTTGCTTCAAATAAAAAGAAATATCATATAGAGTCAGCGAATGAAATAGAGTCAGCGAATGAAGCAGATTCATTAACAACTCAATTTACAGATCAAAAATGAAAAAAAAGAAAGCATTGCCTTCTTTCCTATATCTTGTATTTATCGTACTTTTGCCCTGGGGAGTCTCTTTCTCTTTTAACAAATGTCTGGAACTTTGGATTAAGAATTGGTGGAATACCAGGCAATCTGAAACTCTCTTAACTGATATTCAAGAGAAAAAGGTTCTAGAAAGATTCATAGAATTAGAAGAACTTTTTCTCTTGGACGAAATGATAAAAGAGAAACCGAAGACACATGTACAAAAACCTCCTATAGGAATACACAAGGAAATAATACAATTGGTCAAAATAGATAATGAGGATCATCTCCATATCATTTTGCATTTCTCGACAAATATAATCTGTTTGGCTATTCTAAGTGGTTCTTTTTTTCTGGGTAAAGAGGAACTTGTCATTTTGAATTCTTGGGTTCAGGAATTCTTCTATAACTTAAATGACTCAATAAAAGCTTTTTTGATTCTTTTAGTTACTGATTTTTTTGTTGGATTTCACTCCACCCGCGGTTGGGAACTACTAATTCGTTGGGTCTACAACGATCTTGGATGGGCTCCTAATGAGCTAATTTTCACTATTTTTGTTTGTAGTTTTCCAGTGATTCTAGATACATGTTTTAAATTTTGGATCTTTTTTTCTTTAAACCGTCTATCTCCTTCGCTTGTAGTCATTTATCATTCAATTAGTGAAGCATAAACTCATTCGATTTCCTGATATTAATCAAATTAGCATCTTTCTTCCTTTAGAAAGAAAGCCCTTTTCCATTTTAGCAAAATTCTTTCTATTTCTACCTGCTCAAGGTATTCATCATTCCAGTACAACTGTTGCAGTAGAATGACAACAGACTCGTGTATAGGGAACTAGATTAGCTTAGCTACCTATCTAATTTATTGTAGAAATTCTGGGATCTGCGATTGGATATGGAAAATAGAAATACTTTTTCTTGGGTAAAGGAACAGATGATTCGATCGATTTCTGTATCGATCATGATATACGTAATAACTCGGACATCTATTTCAAATGCATATCCCATTTTTGCGCAGCAGGGTTATGAAAACCCACGAGAAGCAACCGGACGAATTGTATGTGCCAATTGCCATTTAGCTAATAAGCCCGTGGATATTGAAGTTCCCCAAGCTGTGCTTCCCGATACTGTATTTGAAGCAGTTCTTCGAATTCCTTATGATATGCAACTGAAACAAGTTCTTGGTAATGGGAAAAAGGGAGGGTTAAATGTGGGTGCTGTTCTTATTTTGCCCGAGGGATTCGAATTAGCGCCGCCCGACCGTATTTCTCCTGAGTTGAAAGAAAAGATAGGAAATCTTTCTTTTCAGAGTTATCGTCCCGATAAAAAAAATATTCTTGTGATAGGCCCTGTTCCCGGTAAGAAATAT